AGCAGTAATAGGTAGGGATGACAGGATTTGAACCCGTGACATTTTGTACCCAAAACAAACGCGCTACCAAGCTGCGCTACATCCCTTCCATTGGTCTACAGTGTCATTGTAGAGAATTCCTGTCTTCTTTTCCACATCGTTATCTCCTCTATTAAAATCTAGAATTTTTATGTCCATTTCGTCTTTTTGGTCTCATTTAACATATAATAATAGTAAAATACTTCGATATATATGAAATATGGAACGGAACCCCTAGGAAAAATAAAGGAGTCTTTTTGAGGAATATTGGGGAAGAAAAGGACGTTTTTTTCTGTATTTAACAAAAAGTAAATCTTATTTACTGGATGATTGTACATTTCAATATGTATTATCTTATGTATTACAATAAAATGAAGGAGGTTTTTCAATGCGAGATCTAAAAACATATCTTTCCGTGGCACCGGTACTAAGTACTCTATGGTTCGGTTCTTTGGCAGGTTTATTGATAGAGATTAATCGTTTTTTCCCGGACGCATTGACGTTCCCCTTTTTTTCATTCTAGTTATTGACGCGGTAAGGAATAAAGAAGATTAGAGATACAATTAAATACCAGCCCCCTCTTTTCTCTTTTTTCCCTTTTTTAGAATAAGGGAGGAAAGAGAAAGAATAAAAGTACATTCAACAGCTGTGAGATTCGGGTTCAAGTTGGAATTAAATTAATATGAAATTTCTATGGAAGCCGAATACAAACTCTGGTTCTAAGGAAAGAGTATTTTACAAAATACTTATATGAAATACTGTACTGTGATTTGAAATAGAGTTTAGAAAGATTTCTATCTTATTTCCTATATTGATTGTAGTGAAATCTTGCATAAGAGGATAGCAAGTTACAAATTCTATGTTGAGTAAATGAAAAATCCAAAGGAGGTTCATGGCCAAGGGTAAAGATGTGCGAATACCGGTTCTTTTGGAATGTACCGCTTGTGTTCGAAACGGTGTTAATAAGGAATCAACGGGCATTTCCAGATATATTACTCAAAAGAACCGGCACAATACGCCTAATCGATTGGAGTTGCGAAAATTCTGTCCATATTGTTACAAACATACGATTCACGGGGAGATAAAGAAATAGATCGAACCGAGCACCTGCGCCCTTATCTTACAAGGAAAGGGAAAAATGACATTATATATATATAACATATTTAACATAGTTAAAGATAATTATAAACAAACCAAATCCTATTTATTTATTCTAATTAGAGATACGGCTGAAATAGGATTTTAGGGATAAGAAATAAACTAACCAAACCATGGATAAATCCAAGCGAACTTTTCTTAAATCCAAGCGATCTTTTCGTCGGCGTTTGCCCCCGATCCAATCGGGGGATCGAATTGATTATAAAAACATGAGTTTAATTAGTCGATTTATTAGTGAACAGGGAAAAATATTATCTAGACGAGTGAATAGATTGACCTTGAAACAACAACGATTAATTACTATTGCTATAAAACAAGCTCGTATTTTATCTTTGTTACCTTTTCTTAATAATGAGAAACAATTTGAAAGAACCGAGTCGACCACTAGAACTCCTAGTCTTAGAGCCAGAAAAAGATAGGTTTACTCTTTATTCACTTGAATTCAAATCCCCATCCGAACTCAAACGCGGATTGATATTTTGTTGGAAAAATCCAAGAATCCGGATTGAAGTCTCGTGTCGTAAGAAAAAAAAGAATAATCTGGGAAGAAGAAATTTTTTTATTGAACGTGTTGATTCATATTTATTTTGACTACTTTATCATATTTTATCATATTCTATTCATTTTTATTCGACCATCCCGGAGTTCATTCTCCGGGCAACTCCGTTTAACCGGTGGATTCCTTCCAACTTACTTCTTTTATGATCTCATTGGAAATCATATAAAGACAATTCCTATTTGATATAGCTATTTGTGCAAGTATTTTACGATTAAGAAGCAACTGTCTCTTGTACAGATCATTTATTAATCTACTATAACTATAGCATACCCCCCTTTCACGAATTGCTGCATTTATTCGAGTGATCCACAAACGACGAAAATTTATTTTTTGCCTATCCCTATCCCGATGAGCCGAAACCAAGGCTCTTATTTTTTGTTGAGTAATAGTTCGAGTAAGTCTTGAATGAGCCCCCCGAAAGCTTGATGCAAATAAACGAATTTTTGTTCTACGTCTCCGAGCGATATATCCCCGTCTAATTCTGGTCATTGAATAAATGAAACTTTAACGAATAACTAAAAGATTTCCTTTCTTTCAGTTATTCTTTTGCCCCTTTCCTAGTATATTAATAACAAAACGGATTTTTCCAATGTATAAACTAATAATTCCAATGGCTTTGGCTACTATAACCTTCCCAACCACGATTTTTTACTTTTTCTAGGCATTTCACCTCGAAATACGAAATTGTACTATACTAGGTATTAAAAAAAAGCAATGATAAAGAAATAGTGGATTCCATCGTTTCTATGGTTACTTCTTAAACGGTGAGGTCTTCTCTATACACCGGAGCCTTTACTTCATTCAATCAATGTTATTGCTAACTTGTATAGTTCACATTCTTCGGCTCTACCCATGAATTATCCAGTAATAGGTCTTTCACAACGAGCTCTACCTATACAGTAACGGTATTTAATTATGAAGGTTGGCTGGGTAGCTGACCCTCTTAGTCCGTTCTTGCAAGAGGGGTCTATGTTAACTAAGATTTCCTCCGCTTAATGGATAACCATTTGCTACCAATGGAGAATTGCTTCTCATCTTGAATTGAGGTGAGTGGATTTACACCAATAGAAACCATAAATTTCATACACAATAAAAGGGATATGATCCATTTTCTTATTTTTATATAGGAAATGTAGTTTGTTTTTCCGTTCTATCCTATTTGATCATTGATATTCGAACATTGTTCTCTTTCCTTTGTTCTAGTTCATGATCTGAACGAGTCGCACATACACCCTAGTACATGTTCCTCGACGCTGAGGGCATCCCCGAAGCGCGGGGGATTTTGTGACATTTCTAATTGGCTGTCTTGTATTTCTAATAAGTTGTTTAATCGTTGGCATGTTGAATCATATACATAATGGGCTGGTTTAGATCAATCCTAACCGGATGATTATGAATTATTTTTATTCAATAGAATAGTAAATAAAAATAATAGAATATTAATATTAATTTCAAATCACGAATTGACGCTAAATCCAGGCTACTGTCATTCAACCGCTACAAGATCAACAATTCCATAAGCTTGAGCCTCTGTTGCTGACATAAAAACATCTCTTTCCATGTCTTCGGATACAACCCATAAGGGTTTGCCCGTTCTTTGTACATAAACCCTTGTCAGGGTTTCACGTAGTTTCAGCAGTTCTCCCACTTCCAGGATAAATTCTCCCGTTGCTACTTCAGAAAAAGAACCAGCAGGTTGATGGATCATTACCCTGATGATATAAGATAATAAAAGGTTTCTCTATTTCGTTCGCATGATGAGGGGAAGATAAAAGAATAACAAGAAAAAAAGATAGAATCGAACAACCGTACGGGCATTATGCATTGCATACGGCTCTACAATAAAATTGACCCTTACCTTCAGTAAAAAAATAGGATCAATCAGACCCCGATGGGTAAATGATCAACTTACCACCCTTCCTTTCGGAGGAATTCAAAAATACTATGATGGCTCCGTTGCTTTATATATTTATTATATTTTTTTGTCTGCGATTTGTCTGTCATTCAGCAATCCCAAAGTTGCTTTTTTATTTGATCAAATAAACTAAGGAAAAAAGAATCTTTTTTTTTTTTTCGCTCCATAAATATTGTTAAGAGACCTCTGGTGTGAAAAAAGTTTGTGACGCTGAACTGGACTTCCAATAATAAAATAGGAAATACCTTTTTCTCATATTACTCTCTCGATACATAATCTAATGTTTTGAAAACAAAAATTCTTATATCGTATCGAATTCAAAGTGCCATGCTATTATTACTTAATATTCATATTTCATATGGCGAAGGCATAGTCTTCTTTTTTCTCTCAAATAAAAGCCTCGTTGGCGCCAAGCGTGAGGGAATGCTAGACGTTTGGTAATTTCTCCTCCAACCAGGATAAAAGATCCCATTGAAGCGGCCGATCCCATGCATATTGTATGTACATCTGGTTGCACAAATTGCATAGTATCATAAAGAGCCACCCCCGGTATTACCCATCCGCCAGGAGAGTTTATAAACAAATACAGATCTTGGGTATCATCCTCGATACTGAGATATATCATAAGACCAATAAGTTGATTTGAGATCTCGCTATCAACCTCTTGACCTAAAAAAAGTAATCTTTCTCGATAAAGTCGGTTGATTAGGGTCAAATTGTATCCCTTCGGAACCGTACAGGCGCCTTTTGACGCATACGGTTCAAAAAAAAAGAATCAATGTGTAGATTCCAATACTTTTTATTTTTTCATAGCAAGTTCCTTCTAACTTGTAATAAATAATAAAAGGATTTTCTTTGATTTTTCACTAAACACGAGTTTGTCGTCCTTTCCTTATCCTTATAACGTATAATATAAAAAAAAGAATTCATTAAACTTATCCAATTAACTTCTCATTGATGGATTGTTTCATCGAGATCCAATACAATACAAATCACGATGTCATTTTCTTGTTCTTAAATGGGCCTCTTTAATCTTTTTAGGTTTATGCTCTACTCCGGGTAAAGATCCGCCCGATTTTGATTTGCACATATAGTACAAATGCTCCCATTACCACTTCTTTTTGTTATTCCTTTCAATTCACGCATTCCGTAAAACAGTTGACGGCTTCATGCATATTACTCGATTGATTAACATAAGAGTTTAAAATAACTTCTACTTACAAAAAAGATTTCTTTAAAAAAAGGAATACTTTATGATATAATATTACCACTTGGTTTTTTTAAAACGGAGCCTGGATACTTCAATTCAGTAGTCCAACTAAGCCAACCATAAATTCTTCTAATTGATAA